GCCAGCGTAGCTTAAATAAAGCACAACATTGAAGCTGTTAAGATGGGCCCTAATAAGACCCCGCAAGCACACAGGTATGGTCCCAGCCTTCGTGTCAGCTCTAGCTAAACTTACACATGCAAGTATCAGCACCCCCGTGAGAATGCCCTCAACGCCCAGCCGGTTTAGAGGAGCAGGTATCAGGCACGCAATGCAGCCCAAGACACCTTGCTAAGCCACACCCACAAGGGTATTCAGCAGTGATTAACATTAAATATAAGCGCAAGCTTGACTTAGTTACAGCTAAGAGAGTCGGTAAAACTCGTGCCAGCCACCGCGGTTATACGAGAGACTCAAGTTGACACTCTCGGCGTAAAGAGTGATTATAGGCAGCCAACAAACTAAAGCCAAAACTTCTCAAGGCCGTCATACGCTTATCGAGAATCGTAGGCCCACTTACGAAAGTAGCTTTAAAATAATAGTCCCTAGACCCCACGACAGCCGGGAAACAAACTGGGATTAGATACCCCACTATGCCCGGTCATAAACCTTGATAATAAAGCACAAATATTATCCGCCAGGGAACTACAAGCGCATTGCTTAAAACCCAACGGACTTGGCGGTGCCCCACACCCACCTAGAGGAGCCTGTTCTATAACTGACAACCCCCGTTTAACCTCACCACTTCTAGCCCTCCCAGTCTATATACCACCGTCGTAAGCTCACCCTGTGAAGGAAACAGCAGTAAGCAAGATGGGCATAGCCCAAAACGTCAGGTCGAGGTGTAGCATATGAAGTGGGAAGAAATGGGCTACATTTTCTGACAAACAGAAGATACGGACACTACCATGAAACCTGGTACTCGAAGGAGGATTTAGCAGTAAAAAGAAAATAGAGTGTTCTTTTGAAACCGGCCCTGGGGCGCGCACACACCGCCCGTCACTCTCCACTATCTTCTTTTTAGAAGAATAATATTTTATTAAATATAAATAATATAAAACCAACACAAACAGTGGAGACAAGTCGTAACACGGTAAGTGTACCGGAAGGTGCACTTGGAACAACCAGAGCGTAGCTAAGAAGCTAAGCACCTCACTTACACTGAGAAGACACCCGTGCAACTCGGGTCGCACTGAGCCAGAGAGCTAGCCATCTCACCACCCATAAATAAAAAACAATAACTTAAAATATTATGTAAATTAATTATTAAAACATTTTTCCGCCCTAGTATATGCGATAGAAAAGGAAGACAGCGCTATAGAAAAAGTACCGCAAGGGAAAGCTGAAAAAGAAATGAAACAAACCGCCAAAGCACAGAAAAGCAGAGATTAATTCTCGTACCTTTTGCATCATGATTTAGTTAGAATAGCCAGGCAAAGAGACTCTTAAGTCTGAGCCCCCGAAACTAAACGAGCTACTTCGAGACAGCATATTTAGAGCCAACCCGTCTCTGTGGCAAAAGAGTGGGAAGATCTCCAAGTAGAGGTGATAAACCTAACGAGTTTAGTGATAGCTGGTTGCTTAAGAAATGAATACTAGTTCAGCCTTGTAAGACACTTATCTCAAACCATAAAACCATAAGAATCTAAGACGCATACAAGAGTTAGCTAAAGGGGGTACAGCCCCTTTAAAAAAGAACACAACCTTAATAGTTGGACAAGGATCATAATATGCAAAGCACTTGACCACGGTGGGCCTAAGAGCAGCCATCCGAAAAGAAAGCGTTGAAGCTCAAGCAAATAACAAGCTTATTATACCGATAATTATATCCAACCCCGCTATTAATATTAAGCCCCCCTATGTCCACATAGGAGAGATAATGCTAAAATCAGTAACAAGAAAGCACGACTTTCTCCCGGCACATGTGTTAGTCAGATCGGACCTTCCACTGACAAATAAAGAACTCAATAAAAGAGAGTATTGTATTCTAAAAATTAATCAAGAAAATTATACAAAAAATATCGTTAACCCAACACAGGAATGCCATAACAGGGACAGACTAAATGAAGAAAGAAGGAACTCGGCAATCCATGGCCCCGCCTGTTTACCAAAAACATGGCCTCTCGTAACAACGCAAATGAGAGGTCCAACCTGCCCAGTGACCAAGAGTTAAACGGCCGCGGTATCTTAACCGTGCTAAGGTAGCGTAATCACTTGTCTTTTAAATGAAGACCTGTATGAAAGGCATTACGAGGGCCCAACTGTCTCCTACTTCATGTCAGTGAAATTGATCTGTCCGTGCAGAAGCGGACATATTTACATAAGACGAGAAGACCCTGTGGAGCTTAAGATATAAAATTAATCGCGCCTAGAAGCTAACAAGCCCAAGGGTCCTAAACATCAAACAAGCATAGCGACCATAATTACACCTATCTTCGGTTGGGGCGACCATGGGGGATAAAAAAGCCTCCAAGAAGAAGCAGGGAGTCGACTACACAACTCCTAAGAACCAAGAGCCACACCTCTAAGTAACAGAAAATTCTGACTAATAATGACCCAGGCCAAGCCTGATTAACGAACCAAGTTACCCCAGGGATAACAGCGCAATCCTTTCCCAGAGCCCATATCGCCGAAAGGGTTTACGACCTCGATGTTGGATCAGGACATCCTGGTGGCGAAAATTTTACCAAGGGTTCGTTTGTTCAACGATTAAAGTCCTACGTGATCTGAGTTCAGACCGGAGCAATCCAGGTCGGTTTCTATCTATGAACTTTCCCTTCCCAGTACGAAAGGGCCGGAAGGTGAGGGGCCAATACCAAAAGCAAGCCCCACTCCCACATAATGAACACAACTAAAACAAAAACGGAGAATAATAACCAAGCCCAAGATAAGGGCTAAGTTGAGATGGCAGAGCCTGGTAATTGCAAAAGACCTAAGCCCTTTCCCCCAGAGGTTCAATTCCTCTTCTCAACTCTTATACAAATGAACACAATTATTCTCATTATTACCCCACTTACATATATTGTCCCAGTATTACTAGCAGTAGCCTTTTTAACACTACTAGAACGAAAAGTACTAGGCTACATACAACTTCGAAAAGGACCTAACATTGTTGGACCATGAGGCCTCCTACAACCAATCGCAGACGGAGTAAAATTATTTATTAAAGAACCCGTACGTCCATACGCCTCAGCCCCACTACTATTCCTAGCTACCCCAACCCTAGCCCTTACTCTCGCCCTTACACTATGAGCACCAATACCAATTCCCCACTCAGTTACAGACCTGAACCTAGGAATTCTATTTATCCTAGCACTATCAAGCCTGGCTGTATATTCAATTCTAGGCTCAGGATGAGCCTCCAACTCAAAATATGCCCTCATCGGAGCTCTACGTGCCGTAGCCCAAACCATCTCCTACGAAGTAAGCCTAGGCTTAATTTTACTCTCCACTATTATACTTGCAGGAGGCTTCACACTCCACACCTTCAGCGTAACCCAAGAATCAATCTGATTACTAGCTCCAAGCTGACCACTAGCAGCAATATGATATATCTCAACATTAGCAGAAACAAACCGAGCCCCCTTTGATCTTACCGAAGGTGAATCAGAATTAGTATCCGGGTTTAATGTAGAATATGCAGGAGGACCATTCGCCCTATTCTTCCTAGCAGAATACGCAAATATCCTCTTAATAAATACCCTCTCCACAATTTTATTTTTAGGAGCTACCTACAACCCTCTCCTCCCAGAACTCACAGCAATCAACTTAATAACAAAAGCCGCAATTCTATCAGTCTTATTCCTATGAGTCCGTGCATCCTACCCACGATTCCGATATGACCAACTTATACACCTAGTATGAAAAAGCTTCCTACCTATTACGCTAGCCCTTGTACTCTGACATACTGCCCTCCCATTATCCATAGCAGGCATCCCCCCACAAACCTAACTGGAAACGTGCCTGAAAGTTAAGGGCCACTTTGATAGAGTGAATTATAGAGGTTCAAGTCCACTCGTTTCCTTAGAAAGAAGGGCCTCGAACCCTTACCAAAGAGATCAAAACTCTTCGTGCTTCCAATACACCACTTCCTAGTAAAGTCAGCTAAACAAGCTTTCGGGCCCATACCCCGAGAATGTGGGTTAAACCCCCTCCTTTACTAATGAACCCCTATGTACTTACCATCCTAATTTCAAGCTTAGGACTCGGAACAACTATTACATTCGCTAGCTCCCATTGACTACTAGCTTGAATAGGCCTAGAAATTAACACCATAGCCATCCTACCACTTATAGCCAAACAACACCACCCACGAGCAATTGAAGCTGCCACCAAATACTTCTTAACACAAGCCACTGCAGCCGCAATAATTTTATTCGCTAGCACAATAGAAGCTTGAGCTTCAGGAGAATGAAATATTCAACAAATCTCAAACCAAACAGCCATAACACTAATTACATTAGCACTTGCCCTAAAAATTGGATTAGCCCCACTACACTTCTGAATACCAGAAGTACTACAAGGACTAGACCTAACAACCGGACTCATCCTCTCAACATGACAAAAACTAGCCCCATTCGCCCTGATTTACCAAATTTCACCAAACATAAATTGTACCCTACTAGTGTTAATAGGCCTAGCATCCACACTAATTGGAGGATGAGGTGGCCTTAACCAAACCCAAACACGAAAAATTATAGCATATTCATCAATTGCACACCTAGGCTGAATAATTACAGTACTTCAATTTATACCAAATTTAACAACACTTAACCTTGCAATTTATATTTCAATAACATCAGCTATTTTCCTAACTTTAAAAAATATATCCGCCACAAAAATTAATACTATAGCAACAACATGATCAAAAACACCCGCCCTTACTGCAACCACAATACTCTGCCTCCTATCCCTAGGAGGCCTTCCACCCCTCACAGGATTTATGCCTAAATGACTTATTCTTCAAGAACTAACCAAACAAAACCTACCCCTACTCGCTACACTTATAGCCATAAGCGCCCTTCTCAGTCTCTTTTTTTATTTACGATTATGCTATACTACAACCCTAACCATCTCCCCAAATACTAACAATCCAACCACCCCCTGACGCTTCAAAACAACTCAAACAACAATATTATTAACCACTACTACAACCCTCTCCCTTCTACTACTCCCAATTACCCCAGCTATCATGGCACTAACAACCTAGAGACTTAGGATAATAAGACCAAAAGCCTTCAAAGCTTTAAGTAGGAGTTAAAATCTCCTAGTCCCTGATAAGACTTGCGGGACTTTAGCCCACATCTTCTAAATGCAACTCAGACACTTTAATTAAGCTAAAGCCTTACTAGATGAGAAGGCTTCGAACCTACAAACTCTTAGTTAACAGCTAAGCGCTAAAACCAACTAGCTTTCATCTACCTTCCTCCCGCCGAGGCGGGGGGAGGCGGGAGGAAGCCCCGGCAGGCTGTTAGCCTACATTTTCAGGTTTGCAATCTGACGTGTTTACACTACAAGGCTGATAAAAAGAGGATTTTAACCTCTGTACATGGAGCTACAATCCACCGCTTAAACATTCAGCCATTTTACCCGTGGCAATCACCCGCTGACTATTTTCTACCAACCACAAAGACATCGGAACCCTATACCTTGTATTTGGGGCCTGAGCAGGCATAGTAGGTACAGCCCTAAGCCTGCTAATCCGAGCAGAATTAAGCCAACCTGGCTCACTACTTGGCGACGACCAGATTTATAATGTTATCGTAACAGCACACGCCTTCGTAATAATTTTCTTTATGGTAATGCCTATTATGATTGGAGGTTTTGGAAATTGATTAATCCCACTAATAATTGGAGCCCCTGATATAGCATTCCCCCGAATAAATAACATAAGCTTCTGACTCCTACCCCCATCGTTCCTACTACTCCTAGCCTCTTCAGGAGTAGAGGCCGGTGCCGGAACAGGATGAACCGTATATCCGCCTCTAGCAGGAAACCTAGCACATGCAGGCGCCTCCGTTGATCTCACAATTTTTTCACTTCACCTAGCTGGTGTCTCATCAATTCTAGGAGCCATTAATTTTATTACAACAGTATTTAATATAAAACCGCCCGTAGTGTCACAATATCAAACACCACTGTTTATCTGAGCAGTAATAATTACTGCAGTTTTACTTCTTTTATCCCTTCCAGTCTTAGCCGCCGGCATTACAATGCTTCTTACAGACCGCAACCTTAACACAACATTTTTCGACCCGGCAGGAGGGGGTGATCCAATCCTTTATCAGCACTTATTCTGATTCTTCGGTCACCCAGAAGTATATATTTTAATTCTACCAGGCTTCGGTATAATTTCACACATCGTTGCCTATTATTCTGGTAAAAAAGAACCATTTGGCTATATAGGTATAGTTTGAGCTATGATGGCCATTGGACTATTAGGCTTCATTGTGTGAGCTCACCACATATTCACAGTAGGAATAGACGTTGACACCCGAGCTTACTTTACATCTGCAACAATAATCATCGCAATTCCGACCGGTGTAAAAGTATTTAGCTGATTAGCCACACTTTATGGCGGGTCTATTAAATGAGAAGCACCATTCTTATGAGCCCTTGGGTTTATTTTCCTATTTACAGTAGGAGGTCTAACAGGAATCGTACTAGCCAACTCATCCTTAGATATTATTCTGCATGATACCTACTACGTTGTTGCCCACTTCCATTATGTACTATCTATAGGCGCCGTATTTGCAATTATAGGAGGATTTGTACACTGATTCCCACTATTCTCAGGCTATACACTTCACGGAACATGAACCAAAATTCACTTTATAGTAATATTCATTGGAGTAAACTTAACCTTCTTCCCTCAACACTTCCTTGGATTAGCTGGCATGCCACGTCGATATTCTGACTACCCAGACGCCTACACGCTATGAAATACAGTCTCCTCAGTTGGATCCCTAATCTCATTAGTCGCAGTAATTATATTCTTATTTATTCTTTGAGAAGCATTTGCAGCTAAACGAGAAGTTTTATCCGTTGAAATAACCTCTACAAATGCTGAATGACTTCACGGTTGCCCTCCACCATACCACACATTTGAAGAACCAGCTTTTGTGCAAGCAAAGCTGACATCGAGAAAGGAGGGAGTTGAACCCCCGTATGCTAGTTTCAAGCCAGCCACATAAACCGTTCTGTCACTTTCTTTTATAAGGTACTAGTAAAATTGATATTACACTGCCTTGTCAAGGCGAAATTGTGAGTTAAAGCCCCACGTATCTTAACATCATGGCCCATCCAGCACAAGTAGGACTCCAAGACGCAGCATCTCCAGTAATGGAAGAACTTATCCACTTCCACGACCACGCATTAATAGTAATTTTTTTAATTAGCAATTTCGTATTATATATTATTGTAGCAGTAGTCTCAACTAAACTAACAAATAAACACGCACATGACGCTCAAGAAATTGAAATCGTATGAACAGTGCTACCAGCAGTTATCCTGATCTTAATTGCCCTTCCATCTCTTCGTATTCTTTATCTAATAGATGAAATTAATAATCCACACCTAACAGTTAAAGCCATCGGCCATCAGTGGTATTGATCTTATGAATATACTGATTATAAAGACTTAGCCTTTGACTCATACATAATTCCAACACAAGATCTCACCCCAGGCCAATTCCGCCTATTAGAAGTTGATCATCGTATAGTTATCCCCGCCGAATCTCCAATTCGAATATTAATTACAGCCGAAGATGTCCTCCACTCCTGAGCAGTCCCCTCTTTAGGAATTAAAATGGATGCCGTCCCAGGTCGTCTAAACCAAGCCACATTTATTGCCTCCCGCCCAGGAATTTACTACGGACAATGCTCTGAAATTTGCGGTGCAAATCATAGTTTTATACCAATCGCTGTTGAAGCAGTACCATTAAAATATTTCGAAGACTGATCAACCTCTATACTAGAAGAAGCCTCACTAAGAAGCTAACAAGGATATAGCGTTAGCCTTTTAAGCTAAAGATCGGTGACTACCGCTCACCCCTAGTGATATGCCACAACTCAACCCCGCCCCTTGACTTCTAGTACTGCTTTTTTCATGATTAGTATTCCTCACAATGATCCCAACCAAGATTATACAACACCACTTTATGGGAGACCCCGCACCACAAGTCGCTAAAAAATATACACCAACCTCTTGAACCTGACCATGACACTAAGCTTCTTTGATCAATTTTCCATCACCACATACTTGGGAATTCCACTAGTTGCCCTAGCATTAACACTGCCATGGATACTTGTCCCTACACCACAAAAACGATGCTTAAATAACCGCCTAATTACATTACAAGCATGATTTATCCGTCAATTTACACATCAATTATTTATGCCTATTAATAAAGGAGGTCATAAATGAGCCCTTTTACTGGCTTCATTATTAATTTTCCTAATATCCCTTAATCTCCTAGGTATTTTGCCATATACATTCACCCCAACAACACAACTCTCAATAAATATAGGATTCGCAGTCCCACTTTGACTCGCAACAGTGCTAATCGGTGTCCGCAACCAACTAACACACACCCTCGCCCACTTCCTACCAGTAGGCACCCCTGGTCCACTCATCCCAATCTTAATCATGATCGAAACTATTAGTCTATTTATCCGCCCAATTGCTCTAGGTGTACGACTTACAGCAAATTTAACTGCAGGTCACCTTCTAATTCAACTTATTAGTACTGCTGCATTTGCAATAGCATCAATAATACCAACCATCTCTTTATTAACAATAATCTTGTTGTTATTATTAACTATCCTTGAACTTGCAGTTGCAGTCATCCAAGCATATGTCTTTGTACTACTCCTAAGCCTATATTTACAAGAATCTGTATAATGGCCCGCCAAGCACACGCATATCATATAGTAGACCCTAGCCCCTGACCCCTGACAGGAGCAACCGCTGCCCTATTACTAACATCAGGCTTAGCTATCTGATTCCACTACAATTCCACAATTCTTATAGCCTCAGGCCTTGCCCTTATACTTCTAACTATATACCAATGATGACGAGATATTGTACGAGAAGGAACATATCTTGGACACCATACACCCCCCGTACAAAAAGGCCTTCGATTCGGAATAATTTTATTTATTACATCTGAAGTATTCTTCTTTCTCGGCTTTTTCTGAGCCTTTTTCCATTCTAGCCTAGCTCCTACACCAGAACTAGGAGGTTGCTGACCCCCTACAGGAATCGCACCACTTGACCCATTTGAAGTACCACTACTGAATACAGCCGTCCTGCTAGCATCCGGAGTTACAGTAACTTGAGCTCACCATAGTCTTATAGAAGGCGCACGAAAAGAAGCTGTTCAATCATTAGCACTAACAATCCTGCTAGGCTGCTACTTCACAGCACTACAAGCAATAGAATATTATGAAGCACCCTTCACTATTGCTGACGGCGTTTATGGCTCCACTTTCTTTGTAGCAACAGGCTTCCATGGTCTACATGTCATTGTTGGTACTTCCTTCCTGGCAGTGTGCTTACTACGACAAATTAAATACCATTTCACCTCTCAACACCACTTCGGATTCGAAGCCGCTGCTTGATATTGACACTTTGTCGACGTAGTATGACTATTCTTATACGTCTCAATCTATTGATGAGGATCATAATCTTTCTAGTATTAATATCAGTACATGTGACTTCCAATCACTCAGCCTTGGTTAAAATCCAAGGAAAGATAATGAATTTAATCACAACAGCATTAATCATTGCAACAACCTTATCCTGCGTACTAGCAATTATCGCCTTCTGAATTCCACAAATAAGCCCCGACACAGAAAAACTATCACCATATGAATGCGGATTTGACCCCCTAGGATCTGCCCGATTACCCTTCTCACTACGCTTCTTCTTAGTCGCCATTCTATTTTTATTATTTGATTTAGAAATTGCACTTCTACTTCCCCTCCCATGAGGGGACCAATTAACCACTCCAACATTAACTTTTATCTGAGCCACAGTAATCCTAACATTACTGACCCTAGGCCTAGTCTACGAATGATTACAAGGCGGCCTTGAATGAGCAGAATAGGCAATTAGTCCAAAGCAAGACCCCTGATTTCGGCTCAGAAAATTGTGGTTCAACTCCACAGTCGCCTTATGACTCCCCTACATTTCACCTTCAGCTCAGCATTTATTCTGGGTTTAATGGGCCTAGCATTCCACCGAACCCACCTACTATCAGCCCTTCTCTGTCTAGAAGGGATAATATTATCTCTCTTCATTGCTACTGCGCTATGATCTCTCCAATTAGAGTCAATTGCCTATTCAGCCGCCCCTATGCTACTCCTTGCCTTCTCAGCTTGTGAAGCAAGTGCAGGTCTGGCCCTACTAGTAGCAACAGCTCGAACTCACGGAACCGACCACCTCCAAAACCTAAATCTCTTACAATGCTAAAAATCCTAATCCCCACCCTTATATTATTTCCAACGGCCTGATTAACACCCAAACAATGACTCTGAGCCACCACTACAGCCCAAAGCCTAACTGTAGCTGCATTAAGCCTAATCTGGTTTAAATGAAACTCAGAAACAGGCTGAACAAGCCTAAATTTACATTTAGCAACAGATCAACTATCTACCCCCCTTTTAATCTTAACCTGCTGACTACTTCCCCTAATAATTATTGCCAGCCAAAATCATATCTCAACAGAACCAATCAACCGACAACGAACCTATATTTCCTTACTAATTTCATTACAAACCTTTCTAATTATAGCCTTCGGAGCAACAGAAATTATTATATTTTATATTATATTTGAAGCCACATTAATCCCAACCCTTATTATTATTACACGATGAGGCAACCAGACAGAACGACTAAATGCAGGCACCTACTTTTTATTTTATACACTAGCTGGCTCTCTACCACTTCTAGTTGCCCTTCTGATTACACAAAAAAACATAGGCACTCTTTCAATATTAACTATATACTATACACAGCCCCTAGGTCTAATATCATGAGCAGACAGCATTTGATGACTTGGCTGCCTTATAGCATTCCTCGTTAAAATACCCCTCTATGGAGTTCACCTATGACTACCCAAAGCTCATGTAGAAGCCCCAATTGCAGGCTCAATGGTCCTCGCTGCAGTACTTTTAAAGCTCGGCGGATACGGAATAATACGAATCGTAGTAATGCTAGACCCTTTAACAAAACAACTGGCCTACCCATTTATTATTCTCGCCCTATGAGGTATTATCATAACCGGATCAATTTGCTTACGCCAAACAGACCTAAAATCACTAATCGCCTACTCATCCGTAAGCCACATAGGCCTAGTTGCCGGAGGCATCTTAATTCAAACCCCATGAAGCTTCACAGGAGCTATCATTTTAATAATTGCACATGGCCTAGTATCCTCTTCATTATTCTGCTTAGCTAACACAAACTATGAACGAACTCACAGCCGCACCCTGCTACTAGCCCGAGGCTTACAAACAATTCTACCGCTCATAGCTACTTGATGATTTATCGCTAACCTGGCCAACCTTGCTCTCCCACCACTACCCAACCTGATAGGAGAATTAACAATTATCACTTCCATATTTAATTGATCTTACCCAACAATTATCATCACTGGCCTTGGCACCTTAATCACAGCAAGCTATTCACTCTATATATTCCTAATAACCCAACGTGGACCAACCACAACACACACAATCTCTTTAACTCCCTCCCACACCCGAGAACACCTACTCATAGCTCTCCACATCATTCCAGTTCTACTACTAGTTGTGAAACCAGAACTATTATGAGGTTGATGCGCCTGTAAATATAGTTTTAATAAAAATGCTAGATTGTGATTCTAGAGATAGAAGTTAAAATCTTCTTACTTACCAAGCGAGGCAGGTTGCACTAAGGACTGCTAATCCTAAACCCCATGGTTCAAATCCGTGGCTCACTTAGCCCCTAAAGGATAACAGCCTATCCATTGGTCTTAGGAACCAAAAACTCTTGGTGCAACTCCAAGTAGCGGCTATGCACTCCACACTAGTCTTTAGCTCTACATTAATATTGATCTTAGCCATACTTAGCTTTCCAATTATTACTTCAATATGAACTGAGCCACTCAACAAAAACTGAGCAGCTACCCACGTTAAAACCTCAATTAAAATAGCCTTCTTTACCAGCCTTATCCCACTATTTATTTTCCTAGACCAAGGCCTAGAAGCCATCATCACAAACTGAAACTGAATTAATACACTTACATTCAACTTCAACATCAGCTTCAAATTTGACCATTACTCAATTATTTTTACCCCAGTAGCCCTCTACGTTACCTGATCAATCTTAGAATTTGCCACCTGATATATACACTCTGACCCAAATATAAACCGATTTTTTAAATATCTCCTCCTATTCTTAATTGCAATAATTACCCTCGTCACAGCAAACAACATATTTCAACTCTTCATTGGATGAGAAGGCGTTGGAATTATATCATTCCTCTTAATTGGCTGATGATATGCTCGAGCCGACGCAAATACCGCAGCTCTCCAAGCTGTCATTTACAATCGAGTAGGAGACATCGGACTTATCCTAACAATAGTATGATTAGCAATAAACCTTAACTCATGAGAAATTAACCAAATCTTCACACTATCCAAAAACATAGACCTTACACTTCCCCTAATAGGTCTAATTCTTGCAGCAACAGGAAAATCAGCCCAATTTGGCCTTCACCCATGACTACCCTCAGCCATAGAAGGTCCTACACCAGTCTCTGCCCTACTTCACTCAAGCACAATAGTCGTCGCAGGAATTTTCCTACTTATTCGTCTACACCCATTAATAGAAAACAACCAAATAGCCCTTACAACCTGCCTATGTCTAGGAGCCTTAACTACCCTATTTACCGCTACCTGCGCCCTAACACAAAACGATATCAAAAAAATTGTAGCCTTCTCAACATCAAGCCAACTAGGACTAATAATAGTCACTATTGGACTTAATCAACCACAACTAGCATTTATACATATCTGTACCCACGCCTTTTTCAAAGCTATATTGTTCTTATGCTCCGGCTCAATCATTCACAGCCTCAATGACGAGCAAGATATCCGAAAAATAGGCGGTCTCAATAACCTTCTTCCACTAACATCCTCTTGCTTAATTATTGGGAGCTTAGCCTTGACCGGCTCCCCTTTCCTAGCAGGATTCTTCTCAAAAGACGCAATTATCGAAGCCCTAAACACATCCCACTTAAACGCCTGAGCCCTAACACTTACCTTATTAGCCACATCATTTACAGCCGTATACAGCTTCCGAATCGTATTCTTCGCCTTAATAGGATATCCACGATTCTTACCTCTTACCCCAATCAATGAAAATACCAAAACAGTAATTAACCCTATTAAACGCCTAGCCTGAGGAAGTATTATTGCTGGCCTTATCATTACCTCTAACCAAATCCCTATAAAAACCCAAGTAATAACAATACACCCAGCCCTCAAACTAACCGCACTACTAGTATCAATTACAGGCCTAATTACAGCAATAGCTCTAGCTAACCTCACTGCTACACAACACAAAACTAAACCTTACACAACTACCCACAACTTCTCTAATATATTAGGATATTACCCAATAATTATTCACCGACTAACTCCCAAACTCAATCTCATTCTTGGACAAACCATAGCCACACAACTAGTAGATCAAACTTGGTTCGAAAAAACAGGCCCAAAAGGAATTTCATCCGCCCAACTAATACCCATCACAACCATCAGTGACACTCAACAAGGTATAATCAAAACATACCTAACCATCTTTTTCCTAACTACTATATTAGCTGTAACAACCTTATTCCTAACCTAATGGCCCGCAACGCCCCCCGACTCAAACCACGAGTCAACTCTAACACAACAAATAATGTTAACAAAAGTACCCACCCGCAGATAACTAACATCCCCCCGCCAGATGAATATATTAACGCTACCCCACTAAAATCCCCACGAAAGACAGAAAACTCTTTCAACTCATCAACAAAAACCCAAGACCCCATGTATCAAGCACCCGAAGCAAATAACCCCAAAAACAACAGTCCCAAGATATAGAACAAAACATAGCTAAAAACAGACCAATCTCCCCAAGCCTCGGGATAAGGCTCAGCAGCTAACGCTGCTGAATAAGCAAAAACAACAAGCATCCCTCCCAAATAAATTAAAAACAAAATAAAAGATAAAAAGGATCCACCACACCCAATCAAAATACCACAACCAACTGCTGCTGCCAATACTAAACCCAAAGCAGCAAAATAAGGCGCAGGGTTAGAAGCCACAGCTACTAACCCCAACAACAACCCAATTAAAAGTATACAAAAAAGAATAGCCATTAATTTTGCCAGGACTTTAACCAGGACCTGCGACTCGAAAAACCGCTGTTGTATTCAACTACAAAATCCAATAATGGCCAGCCTCCGAAAAACTCACCCAATTGCAAAAATTATTAACGACGCACTCATTGACCTCCCTGCCCCAGTTAATATTTCAGCCTGATGAAATTTTGGTTCCCTACTAGGACTTTGCCTCATTGTACAAATCCTAACCGGACTGTTCCTAGCTATACATTATACATCAGACATCTCAACTGCCTTCTCCTCAGTAGTACATATCTGCCGAGACGTCAACTACGGCTGACTAATCCGAAATATCCATGCAAACGGCGCTTCATTCTTCTTTATCTGTATTTACCTACACGTAGCCCGAGGCCTTTACTACGGCTCCTACCTATATAAAGAAACATGAAATGTGGGGGTAATTCTACTTCTCCTAGTAATAATAACCGCTTTCGTAGGTTATGTCCTACCTTGAGGACAAATATCATTCTGAGGAGCCACAGTCATTACCAACTTATTATCCGCCGTTCCCTATATTGGAGATGCCTTAGTACAATGAATCTGAGGGGGATTTTCAGTAGACAACGCAACACTAACCCGATTCTTCGCATTTCACTTCCTATTTCCATTCGTAATCGCAGGCGCAACTATTATTCACCTTCTTTTCTTACACGAAACAGGATCAAACAACCCAGCAGGACTAAACTCAGATATAGATAAAGTACCATTTCACCCATACTTTTCATACAAAGACCTCCTAGGATTTATTATTATACTCCTAGCTCTAACAACCCTAGCGCTATTTTCACCAAACCTACTAGGAGATCCAGAAAACTTCACACCTGCAAACCCACTAGTTACCCCACCACATATTAAACCAGAATGATACTTCCTATTTGCATACGCAATCCTACGATCTATCCCAAATAAACTTGGAGGTGTCTTAGCCCTAGTATTCTCAATTCTTGTCTTAATATTAGTGCCAATCCTTCACACATCCAAAATACGAACCATAACATTCCGACCACTATCACAACTCCTATTCTGATCTTTAGTAGCAGACATAGCTATCCTTACATGAATTGGTGGTATACCAGTAGAAGACCCATACATCATTATTGGACAAATCGCATCCACCATCTACTTTGCACTATTCCTCATCTTACTTCCAGCCACAGGTTATATAGAAAATAAAATCCTACAAATAAACTGCTCTAGTAGCTTAATTGATAAAGCACCGGTTTTGTAATCCGAAGATCGAAGGTTAAAACCCATCCTAGTGCCTTTTCAGAGAAGGGAGATTTTAACTCCCGCCCTTAACTCCCAAAGCTAAGATTCTAATTAAAACTATCCTCTGTACATACACTTACCCACAAACTTAACACGTACGCTAAATATACAATGTAAACATATGATATATATAATTATGCATTATATTACATATATATATGTACTTAATACATATTATGCATTATATTACATATATATATGTACTTAATACATATTATGCATTATATTACATATATATATGTACTTAATACATATTATGCATTATATTACATATATATATATGTACTTAATACATATTATGCATTATATTACATATATATATGTACTTAATACATATTATGCATTATATTACATATATATATGTACTTAATACAATATTATGCATTATATTTACATATATATATG